TTATATACAGAATTAATTCTAAAAAGTAATTATCAATTTGATATTTCTATCGAATTTGTATTTTATTTGAAATAATCAAATAAAAAAAGATATCTGAATTACTAACAGAAAGAAAGAGAAAGACCCAATCCAGATCATAATGAAAGATTCCGTGTTTTCCTTCGGAAAGGTAAAAACTAAGACGAAAAAAAATCGACCCTTCGAGTATTACAAAATGTATGAAAAAAATTTTAGAAGTAAGGGGCTATAAAAAAGATATAGATATATGGTATCTATCTATGTATATTGAATTGCGAATATAGAAATAATACAATTATTTCAGATTCGACAAAATCTGGGTATCCGATATAGCTGAAAGAAGGTAAATAAAATAAGATGGGGTGGAAACATTTTTCAATAGCGGAATATTTTTCTAATAAATTCTACAGTTCCGACATAATTCTAAAAAAAAACACCTTAATCCGATTCTAATCGCAAGGAAAAAAGGGGGATATGGCGAAATTGGTAGACGCTACGGACTTAATTGGATTGAGCCTTGGTATGGAAACTTACCAAGTGATAACTTTCAAATTCAGAGAAACCCTGGAATTAACAAGGGGTAATCCTGAGCCAAATCCCGTTTTCCGAAAGGAGATAAACATTAAGAAAGCGAGAATAAAATAAATAAGATAAGAAAGGGGTAGGTGCAGAGACTCAATGGAAGCTGTTCTAACAAATGGAGTTGATGACCTTTCCTTTCGCGTGAGTAAAGGAATCCTTCTGTACAAATGAGATTCTCGAAAGGCTATACAGAAATATGTATATAGACTTGTTTCCGTATTTGTACTGAAATACTATTTCAATTGATTAATGAATACACTACTCGAAATCTCCCTTTTTGAGTCCTTATATCACAAATGGAAAGATGTGTATCACAAATGAAAGATGTGAATCAAATCCAAGTTAAAGAAATAATGGAATATTCATATTCACTGATCAATTTATTCACTCCATCCTAGTCTGATAGATCCTCGGAAGAACTGATTAATCGGACGAGAATAAAGATAGAGTCCCATTCTACATGTCAATCCCGACAACAATGAAATTTATAGGAAGAGGAAAATCCGTCGACTTAAGAAATCGTGAGGGTTCAAGTCCCTCTATCCCCAAAAGATCTGCTTAACTCTCTAATTCTTTTTACCATATCCTTGTTTTTTTTTTTCAATTTTTGAAATTCGTTCTGTGTCTTTTTTAGTATAATCTTTCACAAATTGATTCGAGTAGAGTCTTTCTTTCTTTTTCTTATTACAATCAACAACCATAAGTATTTGTTTGGAATATGTATTGGAATACATTGGAATCTATTTGGAATATGGAATAAGAATAATATATTCTTCTATATGCTAATAATAATTATATATATTCTAATTCGAATATTTTTTTCATCTTGTTTTTAGTTGATATAGAGTCATTGACATGGATTTAAGTAATCTAATAAGATTAATATGATGCCTCGAGAGAGGTCGGGATAGCTCAGCTGGTAGAGCAGAGGACTGAAAATCCTCGTGTCACCAGTTCAAATCTGGTTCCTGGCACATCATGAATTTGTATGAGTATCTTTTTTTTATCCATAATCTATATTTCATTAAAATGAAAAAGGAATATGGATTGTGGATAATAGATACATATCTTTTTTTATAGGTCTAGATCTTGATACATATTTATTTATCCATCTAGGTGTCTGGAGATGTTTACTAGATGAGTAAAGAATAGGTGTATGTTCCCGATATATGTTTCTGTATATAACATATAATTAAATAGAATATGTAAAAAAGTGAACCCCCCTTTTTTGTGTGTGGGGGGGGGCTCCCAAAAGAATATTAATAGTTCACTACTATTCGAATAGTTACATTAAATGGTTGAAAGATCAAAGAGTCTCGTCTTGGAAAGTTCAAGGGTGGGAATAGTCAAAAAAGAATCTCAGATACATTACAAAGAGAATCGGACCTTTTTATTTTCCTTTGATATCTCCTTTCTATTTTCTGCATCTCCTTTCTTTGCTTTCATGTTCCTTTCTTTTTCGCGGCAATATAATAGAATAGATATTAATGTGAACGTTACATAGTTCATGATGTAGAACTTTTTCAGTTCATCTTATTGGCTTGGCTCATACGAAAAAGGTATTGTTCCAAATTTACAATCTCAATGAATCCTTACCCAAATCTTTTTTGCAATACCCACATTATTGTTGTGAATCTTGTTATCTATCCAATCCCTATATAGGAAGGGGACTTCCATTATTCTTTTCTTGTGTCTGATTGAACTTCAATTACTTTTTTGGTCTATAAGAGAATGAATGGATATTCCTTGAATATTTTTATTTTTGGTTGTCGAAATGCCAGATTTGTTTTTGTATTTTTATCATTTAGTAAGCATCTTGTATCTCATAAAAATTGGGGGCGATATAATCTTTACGCAAAGGCCATCCTATCCAACTTTCGGGCATTAAAATACGTTTCAG